CTTTTTACTGGGGATAGAGGGACTTGAACCCTCACGATTTCTAAAGTCGACGGATTTTCCTCTTACTATAAATTTCATTGTTGTCGGTATTGACATGTAGAATGGGACTCTCTCTTTATTCTCGTCCGATTAATCATTTTTTGTTATAGAAAAATTTGAGTTACCAACGCAACGTAGTCAACTCCATTCGTTAGAACAGCTTCCATTGAGTCTCTGCACCTATCCTTTTTTATTCTCTTTTTTAAACCCTTGTTTTTCAAAAAATAAAGATTTGGCTCAGGATTGCCCATTTTTAGTTCCAGGGTTTCTCTGAATTTGGAAGTTTTCACTTAGCAGGTTTCCATACTAAGGCTCAATCCAATCAAGTCCGTAGCGTCTACCAATTTCGCCATATCCCCCTTTTAGACTTTTAGACAAGGATCCAGTTGTAATTTTACCCAACTTTTTCATTTATCTTGGAACCATTGAGTTCATTATATAATGATTCCTATATTAAAAAATTGTGTATGCCTATTTTATTTTTTTGGCTATCCCCTCTCGTTCCACCTCTATTGTATGAATCATCTTTGTTTCAATCAGAAATGATTCTATCATTGATGTATCCACAATTCAATATAGAGAGGTATATACCACATATATATACGTCCCCCTCCCCTTTTATTTTTAGAGTGTGCTTTGGAATACTGGAAGGGTCGATATTCTTCCTTATTGTTTTTTTTGTCCTATCTCCATCCTTTTTCGAACGAAATCAGAGGAATGTCTTATTATAATTTTTATTGTTGTATCTTTATCCTTATTTTATACTTTTCTTAGGACTGATCCGCTATAATATGAATATAATTAACCTTATTTGTTATAACTATTCTCAAATCTAAAAAAGGAATTCCAATTTTTTGGTATTTTCAATATCTTATTATTAGAAATTTTTATAAAAAATATAAAAATAACAGCAATGTAAATGTATATCATCAATAATTATTATGTATAATAATAAAATTGAAATTAGTCAAATATTTTATTTCTGTTACATTATTAGATCTGTTACATTATTAGAATAGAATTCTATTTAGTCATATTATTCTATTTATTTATTAAATATATTATTAATATTAATTTGCATATTAATTTTATATTTTTTTATTAGTTATATTATGTTATGGATAGAATTATGAACTAGAATATATAATATATAGTTTATATTAAATAGTTTATATTAAATATATAATATATATATAGTTCATACGAACTTTACAGCCAATAGCGGGGATCTGGTAGTCTCTTGAATTCCTATGCATTATTTCTGTTATGTGAGCCCGCTTAGCTCAGAGGTTAGAGCATCGCATTTGTAATGCGATGGTCATCGGTTCGAGTCCGATAGCCGGCTTTTTTCTATATCGATTTTTCCATAATTGAGAATCTCTCCTCTCCATTTCTACAAACGTTGAGTCACTAATCTATTATGTCGTGGTAATTCTAAAAAAAATTGATTAGATCCAATTAGATTTATATTTTATATATATATAATAAATCATAAAACAGAGCCTTAATCTTCTTTCTATATATATATATATATACAACAAAAAATCTGGATATTAACACAATACATTTCATTCTATATAGATTTCGCTTTGCTTTGTTTATTCTTTAGTTCAGTCTTAATTTTGATTTCTTCTGTAAAATGAATGAAATTTCAATAAAATAAAAAGGAGTCTTTACTTTATGTCTCGTTACCGAGGACCTCGTTTCAAAAAAATACGCCGTCTGGGGGCTTTACCGGGATTAACTAGTAAAAGACCTAGATCCGGAAGTGATCTTAAAAACCCATTGCGTTCCGGGAAAAGATCGCAATATCGTATTCGTTTAGAAGAAAAACAGAAATTGCGTTTTCATTATGGTCTGACAGAGCGACAATTACTTAGATATGTGCATATCGCTGGAAAAGCCAAAGGGTCAACAGGCCAGGTTTTACTACAACTACTTGAGATGCGGTTGGATAATATCCTTTTTCGATTGGGTATGGCTTCGACCATTCCCGGAGCCAGGCAATTAGTTAACCATAGACATATTTTAGTTAATGGCCATATAGTGGATATACCAAGTTATCGTTGCAAACCCCGAGATATTATTACTACGAAGGATAAACAAAGATCAAAAGCTCTGATTCAAAATTATATTGCTTCATCTCCTCAGGAAGGAGTGCCAAACCATTTGACTATTGACTCATTCCAATATAAAGGCTTAGTAAATAAAATAATAGATAGTAAATGGATCGGTTTAAAAATAAATGAGTTGTTAGTCGTAGAATATTATTCTCGTCAGACTTAAACCTAACGAACATAACAAGAAAAGGGGTTTAGACAATTCTGTCCCTTTTTCGACGAAGGAAATAGATCTAAGGGCCTTAATCCGTATTTTGTTATTCATGTATTACAAATTGATACGCAGTAGAATTTTTTTTTTTTGCTCTTTCCACAAGATTTTTCTTTTACGTACCCATACCACAGTAATTAGGAATCATAATTTTATATCAAATAAAGCTGTTGGAATAATATAATGATATTCGTTTTTATTTGATTTGATATATTGTAGTTGGTAACGATGGTGAATTAACAGAAACGGAAAGAGAGGGATTCGAACCCTCGGTAAACAAAAAGCCTACATAGCAGTTCCAGTGCTACGCCTTCAACCACTCGGCCATCTTTCCTATATAATCCTATTATTGACCAGAAACCGAGTGAATAGTGAGTCCATAGGAAAAAAAGTTTCTTTTCCAATTCCATATTTATAAACAACCTCTCTTATCATCCATCTACCCTATTATAAATTTATGAATCATACCATGAATTTTTCTATGACATTTTATTCAATTGTATAATCATTAGTCATCCTTTTCCTTTTTGGGTCATAACCAAATCTAAATTTATTGAGTTATTGGATTCGAGTTATAAGAATCCATAGTAAAATAAAGTCCTTGGTTATCTAACTTAGATGAAATAGTAATAGTTCCGTGCATTTGTATACTACAAAATTGATATTTTAGAAAATGCAATCTGATTCAAAAGTCTCCCATCTTTCTTTGTCAAAAAAAGGTAAAATTTGAACAGAAGGTACACAAGAATTTTTCTGTTTTTATGTTATTTTGTACTCTACAATTCCTTTTTGTGGGATCATTTTCCCCGAGAGGGTAATGAGAAGAATTATAGAATGGATTACTAATTATGCCTAGATCTCGGATAAATGGAAATTTTATTGATAAGACCTCCTCAATTATAGCTAATATTTTATTACGAATAATTCCGACAACTTCAGGAGAAAAAAAAGCATTTACCTATTATAGAGATGGTGTGATTTGATTTTTTGTTCTTATTTTTTTAGCCCTCAACGAAGTCTTACGAGAAAAAGACGCAGTTCGGAATATAAAGAACCAAATTATTGAAATAAAGTTACGCTTAGTGAAGGTAAAGTTTGGAGATAGAACAATTCCTTCTGTCGTGTATCCTCGATTGATCCAGCCTCAGATACCTTTAGTGTCGATTTTAGTATTAAACGAAAGGTTATACCTATGGGTTCTGTATTGCAGGTCAATCCTACTCCACTAGTACCAATAGGCGGCATAGGGGAAGAAGCACTACACTAGGAATCAACAACACAAAAACTTTGGTAAAAATTACCCTTTTCCTTATCGGTATCGGGGCTAACAAGAATGGTTGGGACAACAAACATCCATCTCGCTCGTACTTTGGATACTCGTATAACCATCAAAGATTGTTGAAGTGACTAATTCCTGGAAATAGTAAGCGTTGAGGACAAAGAAATCGTTGGAGTTACCATTTCTATCTAGTACTAATATGATAGGTCTTAAAAAAACCTCTTTCGGGAAGGCTAGCTAGAGATTTCTTGTAAAAATACCAGCTCCTGTCAGTTCATAATGAGAATAGTGAAATTTAGATTCCATGACTTATTCCCCTTACTACTATGCACAGAAGGGAGGAGCCGTATGAGATGAAAATCTCACGTACGGTTCTGGAGCGGAGATTTTTTGAATAAAATAAATGAACGACCGTAACGGATGTCAGCTCAATCCGAAGGAAATTATGCGGAAGCTTTACAGAATTATTATGAAGCTACGCGATCAGAAATTGATCCCTATGATAGAAGTTATATACTTTATAATATAGGCCTTATACACACAAGCAACGGGGAGCATACAAAGGCTTTGGAATACTATTTCCGGGCATTAGAACGAAACCCATTCTTACCACAAGCTTTTAATAATATGGCCGTGATCTGTCATTACGTGCGACTATCTCCACTATAGAAAGAAAGAAAAAAGATAAAATTAACTAGTCAATACTAGAAAAAAAAGGCTTTCTACATATGCATCGTTCAAAGCAACGATTTTTACCAGCTGTAGCAAGGAAAGAAACCTCATGATAACAAAAAAGGAAATAAATAGATAAAGTCTACATACTATATTCTATGGATAAAGAATCAAATTGATAAAAAAAGCATCGTAAAGATCAATTAGCGAGCTTTTGGGTCGATACAGTTAAAAACTGCTTACTTATGTCATGAAATGATATATAAAGTTAGGAATCAACTTATGTAATAGAGTCGATCCACTAAAGTATTGAGCAGCGGTGTAGCATCAGATCCCAAAGATAGTAAGTTCTTTTTTCTTATGGAAGAAAGTCTTTTTCAAAGATTCTATATAAATTTCATATATGAAACCGAGATAGTTACCTTTCGGAAAATTATAACGATATAGGGGATATCTATGTTTCATTTTTCTTAAGGTGGGAAAAAAGATAAAACTAATTATTGATCACAATTAGAATTTTAAACTTATGTAATTAATTTTTTCTGGTTAACCCAAGAAAAATGGGATTTATTTCTCATAAATAGAATTCAGTTAGTCTAGGGGAATAGGGTAAATATAAGATGATACCGAAAAAAGAATTGATTGCTGAGCCGTATGAGGTAGGAAACTCTCAAGTACG